AGAGTGAATGGAAAAGAAAAAACAAGGGATGAATTCAACTTTAAAGAGACATTCTATAAAGATAGCCAAGTTTATAAAAACTATAAAGATAGCCAAGTTTATAAAAATAAAACTTCTTATCTGCATGGGAATCAAAATAAAGAGAATTCGAAGTTAGAAATATTTAAAGAAGAAAAAATTTTATTATGGTTTGAAAAACCTCTTGTGGCTATTCTTTTCGACTATAAACGATGGAATCGCCCATTGAGATATATAAAAAACAATCGATTTGAAAATACCGTAAGAAATGAAATGTCACAATATTTTTTTTATACATGTCGAAATGATGGAAAGGAAAAAATATCTTTTACATATCCCCCAAGTTTGTCAACTTTCTTGGAAATGATACAAAAAAAAAATTCTTTGTTGACAGGAGAAAAACGAGCCTCTGATGAATTGTATGATTATTGGATTTATACCAATGAACAAAAAAAGAAGAACTTGAGCAAAGAATTTACAAATAGAATGGAAGTTCTAAATAAAGGATCTATTACTCTCGATGTGCTCGAAAAAAGGACTAGATTGTGCAATGATGGCACTAAAAAGGAATACTTGCCTAAAATATATGATCCTTTTTTGAGTGGATCCCATCGTGGAAGGGAAATTTTGTTTTCATCTCCAATCATAAATGAAACTTCCATAACAAATTACAGTGAGACAAATCGGATAAATAAGATTCATCATATTCTTTTTAATTTGAATACCGATTATAAAAAATTTGAAAAAGAAATAGGTGCATTTGATAGAAATTCATTAACAACAGAAAAAGAACTGTCTAAATTTCCATTTACAGAAACCGAACAAAGAAGAACTGATTCAGAAGATCAAATAAAAATTTTGAAAACTATCTTCAATCAAATTTTCTTCAATATACTTATAAATGAGCCAAAGGCTAAAAGAATTAAAAAAAAATCTATTGGAATAAAAGAAATACATAAGAAAGTTCCTCGATGGTCATACAAATTAATCGACGATTTAGAACAACAGGAAGGAGAAAACGAAGAAAACGTGACAGAGGATCATGGGATTCGTTCAAGAAAAGCCAAACGTGTAGTAATTTTTACTGATAACCAGCAAACTACTGATACTAATAACAAAAATACTAATAATCTTGATCAAACAGACGAAGTAGCTTTGATACGTTATTCACAACAATCGGATTTTCGTCGAGACATAATCAAAGGATCGATGCGTGCCCAAAGACGTAAAACAGTTACTTGTCAATTATTTCAAGCAAACGTGCATTCTTTTCTTTTTTTGGACAGGATAAACACTCTCTTTTATTTTGATATTTCAGGGATCAAAAAATGTATTTTTCAATTTCAAAAAAGGATGTATAAAAAAAAAACAGAATTCAGAATTTCGGATTATACAGAGGTAAAGACAAAAGAAAGAGAAAAAAAAAAAGAGGAAGAAAAAAGAGAAGAATACAAAAGAAAGGAGAAAGCACGAATAGAAATAGCAGAAGCCTGGGATAGCATTTTACTTGCTCAAGTAATAAGGGGATCCCTATTAATAACCCAATCTTTTCTTAGAAAATATATTCTATTACCTTCATTGATAATAGCTAAAAATATAGGCCGTATGTTATTATTTCAATTTCCTGAGTGGTCCGAGGACTTAAAGCATTGGAATAGAGAAATGCATGTTAAATGCACCTATAATGGTGTGCAATTATCAGAAACCGAATTTCCAAAAAACTGGTTGACAGACGGTATTCAGATAAAAATCCTATTTCCTTTTTGCCTTAAACCTTGGCACAAATCTAAGGGGGGACCCACTCATAAAGATCCGCTGAAAAATAAAGGACAAAAAAACGATTTTTGTTTTTTAACAGTTTGGGGAATGGAAACTGAACTTCCTTTTGGTTCTCCCAGAAAACAACGTTCATTTTTTGAACCCATTTTTAAAGAACTCAAAAAAAAAATTCTAAAATTGCAAAAGAAGTCTTTTTTAGTTATACGTGTTTTAAAAGAAAGAATAAAATTCTTTCTAAACCTTTCAAAAGAAAAAAAAAAATGGGTCATGAAAAACATTCTATTTTTAAAACGAATAATTAAAGAACTTTCAAAAAGAAATCCAATTCTATTATTTGCATTAAGAGAAATATCTGAATTGAATGAAACTAAAAAAGAAAAAGACGGTATAATCAGTAATCGAATGATTACTGAATCGTCCATTCAAATTCGATTTATGAATTTGACAGATTATTCATTGACAGAAAAAAAAATGAAAGATTTGGCTGATAGAACAAGCACAATCAGGAATCAAATAGAAAAAATTACAAGAGATAAAAAGAAGAAAGGGTTTTTAACTCCGGAAATAAACATAAATATTAGTTCTAATAAAAAAAGTTATGCTACTAAACTATTAGCATCAATAAAAAATATTTGGCAGAAATCAAAAAGAAGAAATATTCGATTAATTCGTAAATCATATTATTTTAAAAAATTTGTAATTGAAAGGATATACATAGATATCCTTCTACGTATCATTAATATTCTCAGGATTACTACACAACTTTTTTTTGATAATTCCATTTTTGATAATTCACAAAAAATTCTTGATAAATACGTGTACAATAATGAAACAAATATGTACAATAATGAAAAAAATACAGAAAAAATAGATAAAACAAATAAAAAGAAAATTCCCTTTATTTGGACTATAAAAAAAACAATTTCTGATATTAGTACTAAGAATTCAAATATTTTTGCTAATTTATACTCCTTCTCACAAACATATGTATTTTACCAATTATATCAAACCCAACTTCTTAACTTGTATAAGTTAAGATATGTTCTTCAATATCACGATCACGGAACATCTTTTTTTCTTAAGAATGAAATAAAGGATTCTTTCCAAACACAAGGAATATTTCATTCTCAATTAAGACATAAAAATCTTTTGAATTCGGGAATGATTCAATGGAAAAACTGGAAAAACTGGTTAAAGGGTCATTATCAATATGATTTATCTCAGATTAGATGGTATCAATTAGTACCACACAAATGGCGAAATAGAGTCAACCAAGCACGTATATCCCAAAATAAAGAGTTAAGCAAAAGGCATTCAGATGGAAAAGACCGATTCACATTAATTCCTTACAAAAAATTAACTAATTTGAATTTGGATTCAAATTCATTACCGAATAAAAAAAAAAAATATAACTTTCAAAAAAACTATAGATATGATCTTTTCTCATATAAATCTATTAATTATGAAAATAAAAAGGATTCCCATATTTATGTATCACCATTACGTATAAATAATAAACAAGAATTTTCTTATAATTACAACCTATATAAAAGTAAATTGGTTAATATGCCAGGGGGTATTATCCCTATTAATAATTATTTCGAAGATGATAATATTCTGAATCTGGATAAATTTCCAGATAGGAAATATTTTGATTGGAAAATTTTCTATTTTTGTCTTAGAAATAAAGTCAATATTGAGTCCTGGATCGATATTGATACCAATGTTAATAAAAATACTAAAACAGGGGTTAATAATTATCAAATAATTGATAAAATGGATCAAAAGGGTCTTTTTTATCTTAAAATTTCTCAAGATTGGGGAATTAAACTATCCAACAAAAAAAAAGACCTTTTTGATTGGATGGAAATGAATGAAGAAATACTAAGTCATTCCATAGCGAATATGAAACTTTGGTTCTTCCCAGAATTTGTACTCCTTTTTAATATATATAAAATGAAACCTTGGATCATACCAATCAAACTACTTTTTTTAAATTGGAATGAAAATGTTAATGAAAATAAAAACATCATTAGAAAGAACAAAAGGGATCTTTTTCTATTATCGAATGAAAAAAAATCTATTGAATTAGAGAATCGAAATCAAGAAGAAAAAGAATCCGCAGGTCGAGATAGTCTTGAATCAGATATACAAAATCAAGGCAATCTTAGATCACTTCTCTCAAACCAAGAAAAAGAAAATTATACAAGCTCAGATATGAAAAAACGTAGAAAGAAAAAGCAATATAAAAGCAACACAGAAACAGAGCTTGATTTCTTCCTAAAAAGATATTTACGTTTTCAATTGAGATGGGATGATTCTTTAAATCAAAGAATGATCAATAATATCAAAGTATATTGTCTTCTGCTTAGACTGAGAAATCCAAGAGAAATTGCTATATCCTCTATTCAAAGGGGAGAAATGAGTCTGGATATTCTGATGATTCAAAAGGATTTAACTCTTACAGAATTGATGAAAAAGGGAATATTAATCATCGAACCAGTTCGTTTATCTATAAAAAATAACGGTCAATTTATTATATACCGAACTCTAAATGTTTTATTGGTTCATAAGAGTAAGACCAAAGTTAATCAAAGATACCGAGAAAAAAGCTATACTGATAAGAATTATTTGGATAAATCCATTGCAAGACATCAAAGAATGACTGAAAATAGGGACAAAAATCGTAATGATTTATTTATTCCTGAAATAATTTTATCCACTAAAAGGCGTCGAGAATTAAGAATTCTAATTTCTTTTAATTCAAGGAAGAGAAATATTCTGCATAAAAATCCAATATTTTGCAACAATATAAAAAACTTTGGTGAAGTTTTGGATAAAAGCAAACATTTTGATAGAGATAAAAAGAAACTAATTAAATTAAAGTTCTTTCTTTGGCCTAATTATCGATTAGAAGATTTATCTTGTATGAATCGATATTGGTTCGATACCAATAATGGAAGCCGTTTGAGTATGGTAAGGATACATATGTATCCACGATTGCAAATTCCTTAATGATGTGTTTTTCATATATATTTTATACCATATATGTATGGTATAGTAAACAAAGAGATGCACCCATGTATTGTCTTATCTTCCACTCTGATACATTAAATTAGTATTCAATGCATGTATCAATATCCAATAAATCTATAAATGATTAACAGAATCTTCTTATTTTATTTATTATTCGATATTCGATTAGGGGAAAAAATCTTTCTCTGTTATAAGTGTAGAAATAGATCATCTTTTCATATTCCTATATGAATAAAATAGAAAATTGGATTGATTAAGTTTATTTGATGAAATTAGAAGTTCATAAAAAAAATTCATATTTTTGTGTATACGAAATTAAAATGACTAGCATTATTCTTACTGATCTCAAAATTCATTAAAAAAAAAATAAAAAAAAAAAGAGGATAGAAGATTTCGTTTTATGGTAAAAAATTCATTCATTTCAGTTATTTCACAAGAAGAAAAAGAAGAAAACAGAGGATCTGTTGAATTTCAAGTATTTATTTTCACCAATAAGATACGAAGACTTACTTCACATTTGGAATTACACAGAAAAGACTATTTATCTCAAAGAGGTCTACGTAAAATCCTGGGAAAACGCCAACGCCTGCTGTCTTATTTGTCAAAGAAAAATAGAATCCGTTATAAAGAATTAATCAGTCAGCTGGATATTCGGGAATCAAAACCCCGTTGATTAAAAAAGGAATTTGAATTATTTGATTTCTTTTATTAGATCTTGAATTTTTATGAACTTTTTTTTTCATTTTCAGCAATTCATAAAAGAATGAATCGAGAAATAACCTATGAATGTAACAACTACAAGAAAAGACCTCATGATAGTCAATATGGGACCTCACCACCCATCAATGCATGGTGTTCTTCGGCTCATCCTTACTCTAGATGGTGAAGATGTTATTGATTGTGAACCAATATTGGGTTATTTACACAGAGGGATGGAAAAAATTGCGGAAAATCGAACAGTTATACAATATCTGCCTTATGTAACCCGTTGGGATTATTTAGCTACTATGTTCACAGAAGCAATAACCGTAAATGGACCAGAACAGTTGGGGAATATTCAAGTACCTAAAAGAGCCAGTCATATCAGAGTAATTATGTTAGAGTTGAGTCGTATAGCTTCTCATCTTTTATGGCTTGGCCCCTTTATGGCAGATATTGGTGCACAGACTCCCTTTTTCTATATTTTCAGAGAAAGGGAATTAGTATATGATCTATTCGAAGCTGCCACCGGTATGAGAATGATGCATAATTATTTTCGTATCGGAGGAGTAGCGGCCGATCTACCTCATGGATGGATAGATAAATGTTTGGATTTCTGTGATTATTTTTTAACAGCGGTTTCTGAATATCAAAAACTTATTACGCGAAATCCTATTTTTTTAGAACGAGTTGAGGGGGTAGGCGTTATTGGTGCAGAAGAAGCAATAAATTGGGGTTTATCGGGACCAATGCTACGAGCTTCCGGAATCCAATGGGATCTTCGTAAAATTGATCATTATGAATGTTATGACGAATTTGATTGGGAAATTCATTGGCAAAAAGAAGGAGATTCATTAGCTCGTTATTTAGTCCGAATCGGTGAAATGACGGAATCAATAAAAATTATTCAGCAGGCTCTGGAAGGAATTCCAGGGGGTCCCTATGAGAATTTAGAAACCCGGTGCTTTGATAGAGAAAGGGATCCAGAATGGAATGATTTTGAATATCGATTCATTAGTAAAAAACCTTCTCCTACTTTTGAATTGCCGAAGCAAGAACTTTATGTAAGAGTTGAAGCCCCAAAGGGGGAATTGGGAATTTTTTTAATAGGGGATCAGGGTGGTTTTCCTTGGAGATGGAAAATTCGCCCACCTGGTTTTATCAATTTGCAAATTCTTCCTCAATTAGTTAAAAGAATGAAATTGGCCGATATTATGACAATACTAGGAAGCATAGATATCATTATGGGAGAAGTTGATCGTTGAAATGATAATTGATACAACAGAAGTACAAAATATAAATTCTTTTTCCAGATTGGAATCTTTAAAAGAAGTCTATGGAATCATAGGGCTACTTTTGCCTATTTTGATTCTTGTATTGGGAATCACAATAGGTGTACTCGTAATTGTGTGGTTAGAAAGAGAAATATCCGCAGGAATACAACAACGTATTGGTCCTGAATACGCCGGTCCTTTGGGAATTCTTCAAGCTTTAGCAGATGGGACAAAGCTTATTTTCAAAGAGAATCTTCTTCCATCTAGAGGGGATATTCGGTTATTCAGTATAGGACCATCCATAGCAGTTATATCGATTTTACTAAGTTATTCGGTAATTCCTTTTAGCTATCACCTTGTTTTATCTGATCTCAATATCGGTGTTTTTTTATGGATTGCCATTTCAAGTATTGCTCCCATTGGACTTCTTATGTCAGGATATGGATCAAATAATAAATATTCTTTTTTAGGTGGTCTACGAGCCGCTGCTCAATCGATTAGTTATGAAATACCATTAACTCTTTGTGTGTTATCAATATCTCTACGTGCGATTCGTTGAAACATAAATTGTTCTTTATTCTTTTCTTTTTAGCAAAGAAGTTGAATAGATATCTCCATTTTTTTATTCATTATCATTTTTTTATTCATTATTCAGTTTGATGAACTAAATCCGATAGTTATATGAGTGAAAGAA